TATTCTTTCTTAGCTAAACGGGTGGAAGATCCATCCAATTTGGTTATATCATGGACTCGAAAAACGGATCTGAATGTGACTGAAATGCACGATCTTCACAGGTATCACTTTTCACGATACCTAAAAGATGGAATAGCGATTTTCGAAGCATTTCCTATAAGAGAATGGTTTCCATTACTTTGAGAAATGGATTCTATATCAAACTATAGCTATTGCATTAAAGAAGAAAAGAAACTAATAGAAGTCGAAGACGCGGAATGGTAGTGAATAGAGAGAAAGATTCTTCTGATTTTCTTGTTCCTGAAAATATTCTATCTATCTCCTAGACGCCGTAGAGAATTGAGAATTTTCATGTCTTTCAATTCTCGTACTCGTAATTGGAAAGTTACGGAAGGAGATCCATCATTTTGCAATGAAAACAACATAAAAAACTCTGGACAATTTCGAAATCAGGCCAAGCGTCTTAATACATATGCAAAAAAATTCATTATTGGCCCACCATTGATTAGAAGATTTAGCTTGTATGAATCGCTATTGGTTTGATACGAATAATGGCAGTCGTTTCAGTATGTTAAGGATACAGATGTATCCACAATTCATTTAGAGTTACTTAATAGCCTATTTCTTATACCATATCTCTATCCCGTGAAATTCTCGAGCCGAAAGATGGATGCATATGCTGTGTTTCATTTTGCTAAACGATATCAATTAAATGGTGTATCAATTCCATAAATTGGATATAGCAATAAATAAATCAGCAAAATTCTTTTATTTTAGATAGAAGAAATGTTTCTTCTATCTAAAATAAAAGAATGTACCCTTCTATCCAAATCCAATTTGCATCGATAAAATAAATCCAAATTCCAGTAGTAGATGAATAATTGCAAATTTTTGTGTGTACGAGATTAGAATAACTTCAAAATAACTGACATAATTTTTTATTTTTCCTGATCAGAAAAATACATGAAAAAGAAAGGAGGTAGAAAAATTTTTGGATTTATGGTTAAAGAAGAAAAAGAAGAAAACAGGGGTTCTGTTGAATTTCAAGTATTCAGTTTCACCAATAAGATACGGAGACTTGCTTCACATTTGGAATTACACAAAAAAGATTTTTCATCGGAAAGAGGTCTACGAAGACTTTTGGGAAAACGTCAACGTTTGCTAGCTTATTTGGCAAAGAAAAATAGAGTACGTTATAAGAAATTAATCAGTCAGTTGGATATTCGGGAGAAGTAATTTAATCGTTCGAATTTTTTTCTTATTTTATTAGTAGTCTTATAGTAGTCTTAGATTTTGCATTTTGATGAGCCTCGTTTTGAGGAATTCATGGAATAATCCATTTTCATGGAATAATGAATTAAGGAAGAAAGGATATGAGTCTACCGCTTACAAGAAAAGATCTCATGATAGTCAATATGGGCCCTCACCACCCATCAATGCATGGTGTTCTTCGACTGATCGTTACTCTCGATGGTGAAGATGTTATTGATTGTGAACCCATATTAGGCTATTTACACAGAGGAATGGAAAAAATCGCGGAAAACCGAACTATTATACAATACTTACCTTATGTAACACGGTGGGATTATTTAGCTACTATGTTTACAGAAGCAATAATGGTAAATGCACCAGAATTCTTGGAGAATATTCAAATACCCCAAAGAGCCAGCTATATTAGGGTAATTATGTTAGAGTTGAGCCGTATAGCTTCTCACTTGTTATGGCTTGGGCCTTTTATGGCAGATCTCGGCGCACAGACTCCTTTTTTCTATATTTTTAGAGAGAGAGAATTGATATACGATCTATTTGAAGCTGCTACAGGTATGCGAATGATGCATAATTACTTTCGCATCGGAGGAGTAGCCGCCGATCTACCTTATGGATGGATCGATAAATGTTTAGATTTCTGTGATTATTTTTTACGAGGAGTTGTTGAATATCAACAACTTATTACACAGAATCCCATTTTTTTAGAACGAGTTGAAGGAGTCGGTTTTATTAGCGGAGAAGAAGCAGTAAATTGGGGCTTATCGGGACCAATGTTACGAGCTTCTGGAATACAATGGGATCTTCGTAAAGTTGATCCTTATGAGTCTTACAACCAATTTGATTGGAAAATCCAATGGCAAAAAGAAGGGGATTCATTAGCTCGCTATTTAGTACGAATGGGTGAAATGAGGGAATCCATCAAAATTATTCAACAGGCTGTAGAGAAAATTCCTGGGGGTCCTTATGAGAATTTAGAAGTCCGACGCTTTAAGAAAGCAAAGAATTCCGAATGGAATGATTTTGAATATCGATTTCTTGGTAAAAAACCTTCGCCCAATTTTGAATTGTCAAAGCAAGAGCTTTATGTAAGAGTGGAAGCTCCAAAAGGTGAATTAGGAATTTATCTGGTAGGAGATGATAGTCTTTTCCCCTGGAGATGGAAAATCCGTCCACCCGGTTTTATTAATTTGCAAATTCTTCCTCAACTAGTTAAAAAAATGAAATTGGCTGATATCATGACGATATTAGGTAGTATAGATATCATTATGGGGGAAGTTGATCGTTGAAATGATAATAGATAGGGTAGAGGTAGAAACTATCAATTCTTTTTCGAAATCGGAATTATTAAAAGAAGTCTATGGACTGATATGGATTCTACCTATTTTGACCCTCCTACTGGGAATCACAATAGAAGTACTGGTAATTGTGTGGTTAGAAAGAGAAATATCCGCATCGATACAACAACGTATTGGTCCTGAATATGCTGGCCCCCTGGGACTCCTTCAAGCTATAGCCGATGGAACTAAGCTACTTTTTAAGGAGGATATCCTGCCATCCCGAGGAGATATTCCTTTATTTAGCATTGGACCCTCTATAGCAGTCATATCAATTCTATTAAGTTTTTTAGTTATCCCTTTGGGATATCGTTTTGTTTTAGCCGATCTTAGTATTGGTGTTTTTTTATGGATTGCCATTTCAAGTATTGCTCCTATTGGTCTTCTTATGGCAGGATATAGCTCAAATAATAAATATTCTTTTTTAGGCGGTCTACGAGCTGCTGCTCAATCTATTAGTTATGAAATACCATTAACTTTTTGTGTGCTAGCAATATCTCTACGTGTGATTCGTTAAAATAGGATCTTTTTCCTCTAAAATCCATTGAATATTTATCTTCCTTTTCTTATTCTATATTCGGGTTGGTAAGTTAAACTAGATAGCTATATGAGTGAAACAAAACAGCTTATTAATTTGTAGTAAAAAGAAAAAATCTCATTTCCTACGTACAAGAAAAAAGTTGAAGTAAACATAAGCAGTGTAAACTCTTTACCCCAAGGTTGAGATTTTTTGATTAGTCATCATATCTTGAAGCGGGCAAGAATAAAGGATTCGCAATATGGAATTCCATTACTAGAATATTCCTAATTATTACTATAACTTATAATCATAAGAGGAATCCATCAAAAGAAAAGTTAGTGAGGGGTTAGGAACACTAAAGTATATAAAGGATTAGTAATGAGGGAATCTAAGGCATTAGAGATTTTTCCTCATAAAAGGAATCATAATAAGGACTTGAAATTGGTGGAAATGATCAAGTAGTACTTTCTTCGGATTCCGATCCAGAGTATGTTCCCATTCACTTGTTAAGGAAATGACTATCAAGAACGAATTAACCCTTTATTCTTTTTTTCTTTTTAAGTACCCCTCCCGGGGGAAAGAAGAATAGGACAAAAGATATGGAATGCAATACAAAAAAAGGATCTTTATTTATTCTTTCCTTCCTCTATTCATATTCATACAGAATTCCTCATGAACTAATGACCAATTCTTTTCATTTATTAATTGCTATAACGAGTGTTTTATTCCAAGATTAAGTTATTGCTGAACAAAGAAAAATTCTCATTATATTATAAAGGACGAGATCAATTCGGAAGCGCTTTTTCTTATTCTAGCAGACGGAATTCCTTTGGTCTAATTTAGGACTTTCCAATCGATTTTATCTTACCTAATTCTATCTATGCCCAGGGGGATAATACCGAAACGAAACAACCCTTTCCTTTTTTCTGATCATAGAGAAGCCGTATGAAGCTAAGGTTTCATGTACGGTTTTGGAATAGCGGTGGGAACTGTGATGTTATCATCGACTATGATTATCTAACAGTTCAAGTACAGTTGATATAGTTGAAGCACAGTCAAAATATGGTTTTTTTGGATGGAATCTTTGGCGTCAGCCTATAGGTTTTCTGGTTTTTCTAATTTCTTCTTTGGCAGAATGTGAAAGATTACCCTTTGATTTACCAGAAGCAGAGGAAGAATTAGTAGCAGGTTATCAAACCGAATATTCCGGTATCAAATATGGTTTATTTTATCTTGTTTCTTACCTAAATTTATTAGTTTCCTCTTTATTTGTAACAGTTATCTACTTAGGCGGGTGGAATTTCTCTATTCCCTATATATCCTTTTTTGAATTTTTCCAAATGAATAAAATGGTTGGAATTTTGGAAATAACAATGGGTATCTTTATTACATTAACTAAAGCTTATTTATTTCTCTTCATTTCTATCACAATAAGATGGACTTTACCCAGGATGAGAATGGATCAGTTATTAAATCTTGGATGGAAATTTCTTTTACCTATTTCCCTGGGCAATCTCTTATTAACAACTTCTTCCCAACTTGTTTCACTATAAATAAGATAATACAATAATTTTAAGAATATTTTCAACACAAAAATACAAAAATTCTCTCAAACAAGAGAAAGAAACATACCTTTTTCATAGATATTTAGAATATGTTCCCTATGGTAACTGGGTTCATGAGTTATGGTCAACAAACAATACGCGCTGCAAGGTACATTGGTCAAAGTTTCATAATTACCTTATCCCACACAAATCGTTTACCTATAACGATTCACTACCCTTATGAAAAATCGATTACATCGGAGCGTTTCCGGGGGCGAATCCACTTTGAATTTGATAAATGTATTGCTTGTGAAGTATGTGTTCGCGTATGCCCGATAGATCTACCCCTTGTGGATTGGAGATTTGAAAAGGGTATTAAAAGGAAACAATTGCTTAATTATAGTATTGATTTTGGAGTTTGTATATTTTGTGGTAATTGTGTTGAGTACTGTCCGACAAGCTGTTTATCAATGACTGAAGAATATGAACTTTCTACTTATGATCGTCATGAATTGAATTACAATCAAATTGCTTTGAGTCGGTTACCAATCTCCATAATGGGAGATTACACAATTCAAACAATTAGGAATTCGACTCAAAGTAAAATAGACGAAGAAAAATCTTTGAATTCAAGAACGATTACTAATTACTAGGATTTTTCTAACAAAAAAGAAAAATCCAATAGTTCTTATAGTTCTTTACTAACTATAAAGAAAAACGAATAACTACTGCTTATTGCAAATTATTCCTGATTTAAAATGAGAGTAGATTTTCGTGATGTGATTTCTAACTATACAACTTATATACAAAAAAATATCCTAATCCCTTTTTCCTTCCTTGAATCTTTTAGTTTTAGTTAGTTCATGAAAAATTTTATACTATTAATTTCTTCTTATCCATAATGGATTTACCTGGACCAATACATGAGATTCTTGTGCTATTTTGGGAATTTGTTCTTCTACTAGGGGGCATAGGAGTAGTATTACTTACCAACCCAATTTATTCTGCCTTTTCGCTGGGATTAGTTCTTGTTTGTATATCCTTATTCTATATTTTATTGAATTCCTACTTTGTAGCTGTCGCACAACTTCTTATTTATGTGGGAGCCATAAATGTCTTGATCATATTTGCCGTAATGTTCGTAAATGGCTCAGAATGGTCTAAAAATAAGAATTATTGGACTATTGGAGATGGGTTCACTTCACTCGTTTGTATAACTATTCTTTTTTCACTAATGACTACTATCCCAGATACGTCATGGTATGGAATTCTTTGGACTACAAGATCAAACCAAATAGTAGAACAGGGTCTCATAAATAACGTTCAACAAATTGGGATTCATTTAGCAACTGATTTTTATCTTCCGTTTGAACTCATTTCCATAATTCTTCTAGTTTCTTTAATAGGTGCAATTACTATGGCTCGGCAATAAGAAATACTTAGAATGAGTCAAAATTCTTAGAATTTCAAATCTAAAATAAGTAACTAAAAAAAAATAACTAAAGAATGACAATTTTGATTTAGTAAAACCCATCTACTGCCAACAAATACCTTCTTTTCCCTTTTGTTGTGTAATTGTTCTATTCTAATTAATTGAATCGGTTCAATTCTTGTCCTCATATTGAAATGAATCGAGATTGATAAGGAGTTAGTTAATGATGTTTGAGCATGTACTTTTTTTGAGTGTCTATTTATTTTTGATTGGTATCTATGGATTGATCACAAGCCGAAACATGGTTAGAGCTCTAATATGTCTTGAACTTATACTGAATTCAATTAATCTAAATCTCGTAACATTTTCTGATCTATTTGATAGTCGCCAATTAAAAGGAGACATTTTCGCAATTTTTGTTATAGCCCTTGCGGCTGCTGAAGCAGCTATTGGACTATCCATTCTTTCTTCCATCCATCGTAACAGGAAATCCACTCGTATCAATCAATCTAATTTTTTGAATAATTAGACTTTTGAATAATTAGACATAGAATCCTCTAAAGAAATAAACAAAGGCGCACATATAATGATAATATCAAATTCAAATATTAAGATGAATAGAAATCGAATACTATTTTCTTATTATTTTATTATTTTAGAATATCTATTTTTTGAGTAGGTTATTGCATAGTATTCTTTTTTACTTATTGAATTTTTGCAATTCATTGATATTGCAATTTGAATATTGCAATAATTTATATTGAAAAGACGATAGCCAATTTATTGGCTAGTTCGAATTCGTATGTACAATTCGTATAATTATGATTGTTGAAGCCCAAAATTCAAGTCTCTTGGCTCTTTTCACGCTTTCTCACAAACGGATTAAGAAATATATTGCATTATTTATTTGTTGAAGTTTGGATAAACCATTGCTTCGTCTGGTGTCTACAATACATATGACTCATATAGTACTAATTTCATTTTTACCAGATCGAAAATTTTTATGTTGAAAAGGAAAATTTGTAGATCCAATGTCACATTCCGTAAAAATTTATGATACATGTATAGGATGCACTCAATGTGTACGAGCTTGTCCAACAGATGTATTAGAAATGATACCCTGGGATGGGTGTAAAGCCAAGCAAATTGCTTCTGCGCCGAGAACCGAAGATTGTGTGGGTTGTAAGAGATGCGAATCTGCTTGCCCAACAGATTTTTTAAGTGTCCGCGTTTATTTAGGGCCTGAAACAACCCGCAGTATGGCTCTATCTTATTGATACGTTACAAAAAACTCCACTTGAATCGTCTGATTCCTCTTTACCGAAGAAGCCTGTGCTCGAAATAACCGAGCACGGGCTTTTCTGGTCAAAACGTATCTTGTCTTTATCACTTTATCATGAGTTATTTTCCTTGGTTAACAATACTTGTTGTTTTACCGATATTTGCAGGTTTATTAATTTTCTTTTTACCTCATAGGGGAAACAAAATCGTTAGGTGGTATACTATATCTATTTGTTTATTAGAATTCCTTCTAATGACTTATGCATTCTGTTATCATTTCCAATTGGAGGATCCCTTAATGCAATTAAAGGAGGATTCTAAATGGATAGATGTCTTTGATTTTCACTGGAGATTGGGAATCGATGGACTTTCATTAGGATCCATTTTATTGACAGGATTTATCACTACTTTAGCTACTTTAGCAGCTTGGCCGGTTACCCGGAATTCGCGATTATTCTATTTCCTGATGCTAGCAATGTATAGTGGTCAAATAGGATTATTTTCTTCGCGAGACCTTTTACTTTTTTTTATCATGTGGGAGTTAGAATTAATTCCTGTTTACTTACTTTTATCCATGTGGGGGGGAAAGAGGCGTCTGTATTCAGCTACAAAGTTTATTTTGTATACTGCAGGCGGTTCCATTTTTTTCTTAATCGGAGTTCTAGGTATGGGCTTATATGGTTCCAACGAACCAAGATTAGATTTGGAAAGATTAATTAATCGATCATACCCTGCAACATTGGAAATACTATTTTATTTGGGCTTCCTTATTGCTTATGCTGTCAAATTGCCGATTATACCCCTACATACGTGGTTACCAGATACCCATGGGGAAGCGCATTATAGTACATGTATGCTTTTAGCGGGAATCCTATTAAAGATGGGAGCATACGGATTGATTCGGATCAATATGGAATTGTTACCTCATGCTCATTATCTATTTTCCCCCTGGTTGGTAATAATAGGAGCGATGCAAATAATCTATGCAGCTTCAACTTCTCTTGGTCAACGAAATTTAAAAAAAAGAATAGCCTATTCCTCCGTATCTCACATGGGTTTCATAATTATAGGAATTGGTTCCATAACCAACATTGGACTCAATGGAGCTATTTTACAAATACTATCCCATGGATTTATTGGTGCTACACTTTTTTTCTTGGCGGGAACGGCTTGTGATAGAATGCGTCTTGTTTATCTCGAAGAACTGGGTGGGATATCTATCCCAATGCCGAAAATTTTTACCATGTTTAGTAGCTTTTCAATGGCTTCTCTTGCCTTACCAGGAATGAGCGGTTTTGTTGCAGAATTAGTAGTATTTTTTGGACTAATTACTAGTCCAAAATTTCTGTTAATGCCAAAGATGCTAATTACTTTTGTAATGGCAATTGGAATGATATTAACTCCTATTTATTTATTATCTATGTTACGCCAGATGTTCTATGGATACAAGCTATTTCATGTTCCAAACGCAAATTTTGTGGATTCTGGACCGCGAGAACTCTTTCTTTTAATCTGTATCTTTTTACCAGTAATAGGAATTGGTATTTATCCAGATTTTGTTCTCTCCCTATCCGTTGACAGGGTAGAGGCTCTCTTATCCAATTATTATCCTAAATAGGATTTTCTTTTTTTTTTTTTTATTAGTCCGCTCTATACTCTATATTCCATAGTGGAAAAACCAAATAATTCAGAAAAAAGTAAAAAAGTCTAAGTCTAATTAGATCTATCTCGAATTTTTGAGAACCCTTTGAGAAGGCGTTCAAGGGGTTCTCAAATCAAACAAAAATGTAAAAACTTTCATTTCATGAAGGTTTTATGTTATGTAATCATTTAGATGGTAATGTAAATGAACCATAACTATGTAAACCTATTCCTAATAGATTGATACCAAAATAGCAGATCCAAATTATAAGAAATCCTATTGAAGCTACAAGTGCGGAATTCGTACCCTTCCAATTTGGATTTGTTCTACTATGTAAATAAATTGCGAATATGGTCCAAGTAATAAATGCCCAAGTTTCCTTAGGATCCCAATTCCAATAGGATCCCCACGCCTCATTAGCCCATACTGCTCCACAAAGAATACCTATGGTTAAAAGGGTAAACCCTAGGCTAATGACACGATAACTCCAAGAATCCAAACGCTCAGTTAATTGATATTTGTAATAATTTGGAAATGAAGGAAAAGAGGTGTTTTTTAAAGCACTTCTTTTTGCATAGAAATATTCAATCTCACTAAACTCACTAAAGAAAAATGTTTTAAGTAAAACATTTTTTTTCTTTTTAGAAAAGAAATCAAAATTCTTTCGAAATTTAATGATTAGAAGAGCGGCGGATAATAAGGATCCGCACAAAAGAGTTGCATAGCTTAGTAACATCATACTGACATGCATCATTAACCACTGAGATTGTAGAGCGGGTACTAGTATTGTGGATTGATGCATTTCAGTTAAAAGACCTGACGTGGCAAAGCCTTGCGTTAAAATAGTACTTGGCGTAGTTATTGTGCTTAAATCACTTTTAGAGTTCTGTATCTTAGTAATCCTATGAAGAATATACAGAGCCCATGAAAGGAAGATCAATGACTCATATAAATTACTTAATGGAAAATGTCCCGAAGAAGCCCAACGAGAAACTAAGAATCCTGTTATAGATAAAAAAGTTGCTATCATTCCTTTTTCTGACGAATCACGTAATCCCCCAAGTTCACGAACTAATAAGGTTATCAAATGAATCGTAATCACAATTGAAATGGTTGAGAAAGAGATATGAGTTAGTATATGTTCTAAAGTTGCAAATAGCATAAGGAGAAGGTCCCATTACAAAATTGGAAATTTCGAATTGAATCCATTTTCTAATCTATTGTATTCTTTTTCGAGAATGCCGCCACTCGGACTCGAACCGAGATGCTTGAGCACTGCTTCCTAAGAGCAGCGTGTCTACCAATTTCACCATGGCGGCTAACTTGAAATAATAGGGAACTTAAAAGAATAATAGTTATTTTCTGGCAAATCGTCGAGATTGGGAGAGTCCATAGAATTTAGGAACATTAGAATCTTCATTAAAATAGACTTCGTTTGGTAGTATCGTTGCTGATTTTTTTAACAAAAAACTCTTGTTTTGCTTAATAGAAACAAAGCTTGAAAGAGTTGGAACTTTTTTTTTTCTCAGTTGCTATATAGAACTAATTTTTTTCTAATTAGTTTCTCATTGAAATTTTGAAAAATCTTTCAATGCAATGGACAAAATTCAAAAAAACTTTTCTATCTATCCATTAGAATTTCTATAATTTCATCATTAAATACAAAGAACTTTAAATACAAAGAATTTTGGATTTTAGCAAAATTTCTAGAATGAAAGCCTTTATGCTCTTATTAATACGATTTACCAAGCCTAAACCAATTTATTTGTGGATTTTGGATAAGATAGGTAGAAGTTGTAAGTCCTATTGCAAGAATACTCTACTTTTCATAATAGAATCCTTTTAGTATGAGGATTCTATTATGAAAAGTTCGTTGATAGGAAAAGAATACTTAGGACACAGTATAGCAAAAACTTTTGTTCTATATATCAGAGGGGTTAGTTCTAAGAATATTGTACCGAGGAATTCGACACATAAAAGTACATTAATTAATCCGAATTATTCATATTAAATAATTGGAATTTCTTTGGGATAGCTCAATTCAGATTATTCCAAAACCAGATTATTTGTTTGTTTGTTGCCCAGAAAAACCCTTTGGTTTTGGATGCTCGCTGCCGCTGTAAAATGATCTTGATTTTGCTAAAGAATAAGATTGTACTATGGAAAAATAAGTCTTTTTCTTCCAAAGATTTTTACGAATACGCTTTTTTGACATCGAAGTACGTTTTTTTGGAACTGCCATTTTAAAAGGAGATTACTTTTTTCTAGTTGTATGTGAAAGACATCTATTGCCGCAAATCAATCCTTCTTTCTGCTTTTTCTTAGTATTTATACTTAGATACTGAACTTAAATTCTGAATTCTTTTTTACTTCATTTTCTCTAATGCGGATAAGACAAGAATTTTTGAACATATTTTTCATATATATTTTGGATTTTGTTTTAATAATATAGAATATATACAAAGGTTTTCTATTTAAATCAATTTATATATCAAGTATACTCCATATTTTATATATCAAGTATACTCCATATATAGGTATAAGGTACGGGGGTCTATCCCCCATATAAGATGGGGGGGTAAAAGGAGGGGAAAATTCAAATAGTTAATTAAGTTCAGAATGGTATTCCATAATGGAATTCCAATCAAAACTAAAAAAATAGTTAGTCTCTTAAACAAGACATTCTAAAACTTAGGTAATTCTAGTCATTATGAAGTAAGGAATATTCGATAATTTCCTATAAACATAGGTTTTCATTGAAATTCAATCAATCAGTTACGAAACATGAGAGTTGCTTCATTTTAATTTTAATAGAAAGAAATACAAAAATGAATAAAAAAATGAATAGAAAGTAAAATGATTCAATCCTTTTTTATATTTTAATAAATATCCTTCTTTAGATAATAACTAGGTAACAAAGTTATTTGATTAACTTTTTGAATTTAACCAAGTAAACCCATTCTTAATTTTGGATTATTTCAATGAGAGAAATTTTGAAAAATTAAGAATTCCAGTATTTTGTCTTATTCTTTTTTTTTTTTAATTCCTTCAGAAAGAGATAAGAATTGGTTTGGTGAATCGGAAACTATTTTATTTTATAGAAAAATTGAAGTAAAAATTTCAATTTCTTTTCTTATGGAACATACATATCAATATGCATGGGTAATCCCTCTTCTCCCACTTCCAGTTATTATGCCAATGGGGTTTGGACTTATTCTTATTCCGACAGCAACAAAAAATCTTCGTCGCATATGGGCTTTTCCTAGTGTTTTACTCTTAAGTATAGCTATGGTATTCTCAGTTCATCTATCTATTCAACAAATAAATGGAAGTTCTATCTATCAATATCTATGGTCTTGGACCGTCAATAATGATTTTTCCTTAGAATTTGGATACTTGATCGACCCGCTTACTTCTATTATGTTAATACTAATTACTACTGTAGGAATCCTTGTTCTTATTTATAGTGACGATTATATGTCTCACGATGAAGGATATTTGAGATTTTTTGTTTATATAAGTTTTTTTAATACTTCCATGTTGGGATTGGTTACTAGTTCCAATTTGATACAAATTTATTTTTTTTGGGAACTTGTAGGAATGTGTTCCTATTTATTGATAGGCTTTTGGTTTACACGGCCAATTGCAGCGAGTGCTTGTCAAAAAGCTTTTGTAACTAATCGTGTAGGGGATTTTGGTCTGTTATTAGGAATTTTAGGTTTTTTTTGGATAACAGGTAGTTTAGAGTTTCGGGATTTGTTCAAAATAGCTAATAACTGGATTCCTAATAGTGGGATTAATTCTTTACTTACTACTTTGTGTGCTTTTTTATTATTCCTTGGTGCAGTTGCGAAATCTGCACAATTCCCTCTTCACGTATGGTTACCCGATGCTATGGAAGGACCCACTCCCATTTCGGCTCTTATACACGCAGCAACTATGGTTGCTGCGGGGATTTTTCTTCTAGCTCGACTTCTTCCTCTTTTCATATCCCTACCTTTAATAATGAGTTTCATTTCTTTAGTAGGTACAATAACACTCTTCTTAGGGGCTACTTTAGCTCTTGCTCAGAGAGATATTAAAAGAAGCTTAGCCTATTCTACAATGTCTCAATTGGGTTATATGATGTTAGCTCTAGGTATAGGTTCTTATCAAGCTGCTTTATTCCATTTGATCACTCATGCTTATTCGAAAGCTTTATTGTTCTTGGGATCCGGATCTGTTATTCATTCAATGGAACCTCTTGTTGGATATTCACCAGATAAAAGTCAGAATATGGTTCTTATGGGTGGTTTAAGAAAATACGTTCCAATTACAAGAAGTACTTTTTTATGGGGTACGCTTTCTCTTTGTGGTATTCCACCTCTTGCTTGCTTCTGGTCCAAAGATGAAATCCTTAGCAATAGTTGGTTGTATTCACCCTTTTTTGGAATAATAGCCTCTTTTACTGCAGGATTAACTGCGTTTTATATGTTTCGAATATATTTACTTACTTTTGATGGGTACCTGCGTGTTCATTTTCAAAATTACAGTAGCACTAAAGAGGGTTCGTTGTATTCAATATCCTTATGGGGAAAAAGGATACCCAAAGGAGTGAATAGAGATTTCATTTTATCAACAACGAAGAGTGGAGTCTCTTTTTTTTCACAAAATATATCCAAAATTCATGGTAATACAAGAAATAGGATAGGGTCCTTTAGTACTTCCTTTGGGGCTAAAAACACTTTTGTCTATCCTCATGAAACGGGAAATACTATGTTATTCCCTCTTTTTATATTACTGCTTTTTACTTTGTTCATTGGATCCATAGGAATCCATTTTGATAATGGAGTAATGGATAAAGGAATAGCGGAGTTAACCATATTATCAAAGTGGTTAACTCCCTCAATAAACTTTTTCCAGGAAAGTTCTAATTCTTCCATAAATTCATATGAATTTATCACTAATGCAATTTCTTCTGTAAGTTTAGCTATGTTTGGTCTATTCATAGCATATATCTTCTATGGATCTGCTTATTCCTTTTTTCAGAATTTAGATTTAATAAATTTCCTTGTAAAAGAGAGTCCGAAAAAGTCTTTTTCGGATCAAGTAAAAAAAAAGATATATAGTTGGTCATATAATCGTGGTTATATAGATATTTTCTATACTAGGGTCTTTACCTTGGGTATAAGAGGATTAACCGAACTAACGCAGTTTTTCGATAAGGGTGTCATTGATGGAATTACCAATGGGGTAGGTCTTACTGGTTTTTGTATAGGAGAAGAAATTAAATATGTAGGGGGAGGACGAATATCGTCTTATTTATTCTTTTTTTTATGTTATGTATCCGTGTTCTTATTCTTTTTTCTTTCTTAACTTAAGGAATTCCCCCGTCTCCTGCCTAAAGAGCCCCCTTATTCCCCTTCCTATCTCCTTCTACCATCTCTCCCCCTTTTCTACCATCTCTCTCTCTTTCTATCTCCCTCCTTGCGTTGTATAATATGTATAATAGTTCGGTTTTCCGCGATTTTTTCCATTCCTCTGTGTAAATAGCCTAATATGGGTTCACAATCAATAACATCTTCACCATCGAGAGTAACGATCAGTCGAAGAACACCATGCATTGATGGGTGGTGAGGGCCCATATTGACTATCATGAGATCTTTTCTTGTAAGCGGTAGACTCATATCCTTTCTTCCTTAATTCATTATTCCATGAAAATGGATTATTCCATGAATTCCTCAAAACGAGGCTCATCAAAATGCAAAATCTAAGACTACTATAAGACTACTAATAAAATAAGAAAAAAATTCGAACGATTAAATTACTTCTCCCGAATATCCAACTGACTGATTAATTTCTTATAACGTACTCTATTTTTCTTTGCCAAATAAGCTAGCAAACGTTGACGTTTTCCCAAAAGTCTTCGTAGACCTCTTTCCGATGAAAAATCTTTTTTGTGTAATTCCAAATGTGAAGCAAGTCTCCGTATCTTATTG